GTGAATGAGAAAGATAAGGAATTTTGAACCGCTAACGAAAAAAGGATAAATAAAAAGGATACGATAAATAATTAGGGAGTCAAATGGTCTTTTTGGGGATAGAGGGACTTGAACCCTCACGATTTTTTAAATCGACGGATTTTCCTCTTACTATAAATTTCATTGTTGCCGGTATTGACATGTAGAACGGGACTCTATCTTTATTCTCGTCCGATTAATCAGTTCTTCAAAAGATCTATCAGATTATGGAGTGAATGGTTTGATCAATGAATATGCGATTCTTTCTTCAATATGGAATCGATTCACAACAATTCTTCTGTATTATGTATACAGGTTTATCCTTCATCTTTTCTGAAGTTTCGATAGAAGGATTCCTCTACCAACGTAAGACAATCAACTCCATTCGTTAGAACAGCTTCCATCGAGTCTCTGCACCTATCCTTTTTTATTTTCGCTTTCTGAACCTTTGTTTGTTTTCGGAAAACGTGATTTGGCTCAGGATTGCCCATTTTTATTAATTCCAGGGTTTCTCTGAATTTGAAAGTTATCACTTAGTAAGTTTCCATACCAAGGCTCAATCCAATTAAGTCCGTAGCGTCTACCAATTTCGCCATATCCCCCTTTTTGAGATGAAAATCTCATTGTGATCTCGTTCCCTTTTTTCTTTCATTTATACCGGAACCCTTGAATTCATTAGATAGATGCCGATTCCTGTCTCGGAAAAGTGTTTTCTCCTCTTTGTCTTTGATTTCTTGTCTATCTTCTTTCATCTTCTATAGGAGGCTCATATTTGGTCCAATCAAAAACGATTTTATCATTTCTGTATCCGCAATTCAATATAGGTGGATACATACCCATACATCTGTCTCTCTTCCATTCATTTCCCCATGAAATTTCGAATACTTGAACGGTCGATTCTTTTTTTTTTTTTAATATTATTTGATTTTTGAATTCAAAAATCAAATAATATTAAAAAAAAAAAAGAATATTTCATTTTAATTGTGATAAAAAAATTGAAATTATATATCGCTAGATTAATCGTTATGTTCTATAATATTTAACAGTTATTTGAAATTCTATATTCTATTCTTTAATATATTCATATTAATTATAAATAGCGAATATGAATAGCTAAGAATTCATATACATATAATAGTTAATAGCAAAGATTCTAAGAGTTTATTGAATTCCTATGCATGTCGAATTTCTATTATGCGAGCCTGCTTAGCTCAGAGGTTAGAGCATCGCATTTGTAATGCGATGGTCATCGGTTCGATTCCGATAGTCGGCTTTTCTCTATTTATTTTATTCGATGTTTTACATGATTGATAATGCTGAAATCAAAGAATATTGAAAAAAAAATGTCTTCCTCTTTTGGCAAAAGTAATGGATTTATTATGTTATAGGAATTTCCAACTATGTCACGAAAAGAATCCTTTTCTTTTTCTATATATAGAATATAAAGATCTGGATATTTATCCAACTCATCTCATTATTCTTTAATAGAATAATACTTCAGTAAATTTCGCTTTATTTAGAATTTAGTTCATTTTTAGTTTAGGTTTATTCTGTAGAATGAAATAGAATGAAATTTCATCAATAAGAATTAAGAATTAAATATAAATAAGAAGAAGGAGTCTTTATGTCGCGTTACCGAGGTCCTCGTTTCAAAAAAATACGCCGCCTGGGGGCTTTACCGGGACTAACTAATAAAAGGCCCAGAGCTGGAAGTGATCTTAGAAACCAATCGCGTTCCGGGAAAAAATCCCAATATCGTATTCGCCTAGAAGAAAAACAAAAATTGCGTTTTCATTATGGTCTTACAGAACGACAATTACTTAAATACGTTCGTATCGCCGGAAAGGCAAAAGGGTCAACAGGTCAGGTTTTACTACAATTACTTGAAATGCGCTTGGATAACATCCTTTTTCGGTTGGGTATGGCTCCGACTATTCCGGGAGCTCGCCAATTAGTTAACCATAGACATATTTTAGTCAATGGTCGTATAGTAGATATACCAAGTTATCGCTGCAAACCCCGAGATACTATTGCGGCGAGGGATGAACAAAAATCTAGAGCTCTAATTCAAAATTCTCTCGATTCATCCCCTCATGAGGAATTGCCAAACCATTTGACTCTTCAACCATTCCAATATAAAGGATTAGTCAATCAAATAATAGATAGTAAATGGGTCGGTTTGAAAATAAATGAATTGCTAGTTGTAGAATATTATTCTCGTCAGACTTAAACCTAACAAAAAGAAAATCAAGACTAATAAGAATAAGGGTTCGAACAATTTTGCTCCCTTTCGGCGAAGTAAATTAACCTAAGGTTAAGATAAATAAGGGTTTGATCCGGATTTTTCTTCCATTTAGGTATCATAGACCGAGAGGGAGATTTTCATTCCTTGTCTACTCTTTTCTTTAACAGTATTTTCCGTACCACAGCCATTAGGAATAGAGAATCCATATCAAAGAAAGGTCTAACTGTTGGAATAGTC